TTAACTTAATTCTGAATTTCTTTATTGGAAGAAAATAAGTTTCTTGAAATTTTGAACTTCGAGTTGTATACCCTCGAAATGAATGTTTAAGTTGAAAAAACCCCTTAATCATTTGAATCTTTGTTTTTAATCATTTGAATCTTTGTTTCGGAGTCTATAAATTATACGCTCTCCGGTTGAATCATAATGACTTGCCTCCATTTTTACTCGATTTTCGGGTCGTATACGTATAAAAAAAGTACATTTAATCGTTCCTAAAACATAACCTAGAATCCCTTTTTTCATTATCTAAACGAATTCAGAATTATACCATTGGGAAATGGGTCAGTAAGAAAACCCTCATGAATCCTTTTTTTCTTTCAGTCCGGGTAAAATTTCTTGAGGTATCAACTAATATAGGAGGGGTGATATTAGAAGGATTACCATATATAACACAAAATTTCTCCACCGATTCTCTCTAGTCGAGCTTCTTTGTCTGTCATTATACCCCGAGAAGTAGAAAGAATTACAATCCCGATTCCGCCTAAAATTCTAGGAATTCTTTGGTAATTAGAATAGATTCGTAGACCGGGTCGACTGATCCGTTTTAAATTTAAAACAGCTTTAGAAGGTCCTTTCCTATTCCTTCTATGTCGTAGGGTTAAAACCAAAAAATCTTTGTTGCTTTCCTGATGTTTCCTCATGTTTTCAATAAAACCCTCGCTTAAAAGGATTTTAACAATGTTTTCATTAATGTTAGTGGATGGTATTCGAACTGTTCTTTTTTTATTCATGTCAGCATTTCGTATAGAGGTTATTATGTTGGCAATAGTGTCTTTATTCATGATAAACTTATATTATTGTTGTACTCGAATTTTTATATAATCAACATGCTCTTTTTCTTTATTTTTTATTTATGAACTATTAAATATTTATGAATTATTAAAGGCATATACGTGAGACACAACCAATCTCCTAATAAATCTAAATTTACTAATTAATTTATAATTTAATCGATTTCATTTAACTACTACAACTATATTACAGTAACTATATTCCAATTTCATCTTATAATACTTCAGGTGCTAATGAAACTATTTTAGTGAAATTTAACTGTCTTAATTCCCGGGCGATCGCTCCAAAAATGCGAGTTCCTTTTGGATTTCCTTCTTGATCAATAACAACGGCAGCATTGTCATCATATCGTATTATCATACCGTTGTCACGTTTGAGTTCTTTACAAGTACGTACAATTACAGCTCTGATCACTTCTGATCTTTCTAGAGGTGTATTTGGTACTGCTTCCTTGATTACAGCAACAATAACGTCACCAATATGAGCGTATCGTCGATTACTAGCTCCTATAATTCGAATACACATCAATTCTCGGGCTCCGCTGTTATCCGCTACATTTAAATGGCTTTGAGGTTGAATCATTTTTTTATCTGTTTTTTCAATCAATGCAAAGGGCGAAGTAAAGTAAAAAAAAAAAAAAGAAATGTTATTTGTTCAAAACAAAAAAGGAAACCTGAAATTGTTTTTTTTTTTTCATTCCCCAAAACCTTTCTTTTGGTTCTACATTCCTATCCCGAAATAACGAATTGAGTTCGTATAGGCATTTTTGATGCCGCTATTGAAACAGCCTTTCTGGCTATATTTTCTGCTACTCCGCTCATTTCATAAAGTATTCTACCAGGTTTAACGACAGCTACCCAATATTCGGGAGATCCTTTCCCCGAACCCATACGTGTTTCTGTAGGTCTTACTGTAACTGGTTTGTCTGGAAATATACGTACCCATATTTTTCCACCGCGGCGGGCATTTCGTGTCATTGCTCGCCGACCTGCTTCTATTTGTCGAGATGTGATCCAAGCGGGTTCAAGCGCTTGAAGAGCATATCTACCGAAGCAAATACGATTACCTCGATAAGACATTCCTTTCATTCTCCCTCTATGGTGTTTACGGAATCTTGTTCTTTTGGGGTTATAGTTGATGGTTGTTTATCAATTCCATCTCTACTACAGAACTGGACATGAGAGTTTCTTCTCATCCAGCTCCTCGCGAATGAAACGATTAAAAAACATATCTATGTATTTAATGAATAATATACTGAAACAATATACTGAATCATGAGATTCTTTGAAATTTTATCTAGTCTATTAGAATTTTGTATATCTTGTTTTGATATATAACTAAACATGTATTTGATTTATATATCATTTTTATTTAGATTTCTTTTTTATTTTTTTTTATAGTTATATAGTTAATGGTATAGATAAAGTCATTTTGTTATAAGGTTATAACGAATCTTTATTTTTGCCTTTTATTATCATATCGGATCGACTAAAATTTCGAAATCCAATAGAAAAGAAAGATTTTCGCGGGCGGATAGTTACTCTTTCAATATTCAGTTGTAGGATTAGTCGATGACATAGCCTTTCAGAATAAATGAATTGGTTTCTCTGGTTCGTTCCGCCATCCTACCCAATGAATCATTAAGATTCGTTTTCAATAGACTCTT